CGTGGATTTTCATAGCCCTTCTGTGCAAAAATGGGATATGCATTTGAAATGGATGCACGAGTTATGATATATATCATGAGCGATACGGAAATAGATCGAGTAATATGTTCCTTTATCCAAGAAAAAGTATTTCTAGTTTGCATGGTCCAACCATTGATCCCGAAAATTTATACAATAAATTGGGGTAGGTCACTAATGGAGTTTCCTATCCACGATTCTGTTATTTACTGGAATAATTTGACTGGATTAATATATAGGATGAATCTCCGGGATGGGTAGAAAGATAAAGAGTAAGTACGATTTTCAATGCTTTGCTTATGTACAACTGCAAAGCAAGAAACATTCTAATTGGATTAGGTAGAGAATTTTTCAGTCATTCATTGAATGATAAATCACTACAAGTGACGGAGATACGCGATTTAAATAACGGAAAATCCAATATTTGAAAATTGTATCTAGAATGACTGGAAAAGTGGAAACAAGGCCAGATATAATTTGCTCATTATGAACAAATCCAAAATCCTTGTAGACAAAGCCAATCATCAGTTCCCAACCATGGGGCGAATGAAATCCGATACATAAATCAGTTAATAAAAGAAGAGAAAAAGCTTTTATTGTGTCACTTAAGTTATATAGGAATTCCTGAGCCCAAGAGTTAAGAATAACAAGTTCTTTATTACCCAAAAGAGAATAACCACTTAGAATAATGAAACAGATTATATTTGTCGAGAAGTGCAAAATCGTATGAATACGACCCTCATTGTGTATCTTGATTAATTGGATTGTTTCTTTGTGAATTCCTATACGAAGGTTTTGTAGATGTGTCTCCGAGTATTCCTTAATCATTTCCTCTAAGAAGAGGAGTTCCTCTAATTCTATGAATTTTTCTAGAATACTCTTTTCTTCAATATCATTCAAAAAAGGTTCGGATTGCCTAGTATTCCACCAATAAGTAACCCAGGATTCCATACTTTTTTGAAATGAGAGAGAAATCCACCAGGGCAAAAATACTATAGATGCAAGATATAAAAGAGGAGTGAATGCTTTCTTTTTTTCCATTTTTTCATCTCTGAATTGTTAATGAACCCATCTCATTCGTCGACTCTATGTAATCTAATATTTCTCTCAGGCATCAGTTCTATTACAAGTTATCGAACCTATGAATCTAGAAAAAAATACAGAAATAGACGAAAAATTGGAATGAATAAATAATCAAAAAATATTGTTTCCCTATATCTCAATTGGTCAAATTCGAACCAAATATCTCCTTTCGATGAATGCCCGAAAAATTTGAAATAATGAATATGAGTATTATTCAGATTTTGAGACGAAAGAACTCCTTTTCTATCATTATATCAAAATTTCTAATATTTCGAAAAATTTGAACTTACTATGAGTAGTCAGGGATAGAATAATTGAGGGAAATTTATGAAGAATATTGTGAAAAATGAGTGGCAAAAAAACGACATAAATTGGCTAGTTATCATTATAAGATATTCAATTTTTTGGTCATTAAGGAGCACAAAAAGTATAAAAAGAAGCTTCGAAAAAAGTATAAGATATGATCTCTAAAGTCTCAATTCCAACAAGTAAAAAAGGGGGAAATTTCCTTATTTCTAAATGGTTGATTATGAGATATTTCGATTTATTTCTTATTTTTTTATTGAATGGAGTTGTGTATATTTCGATACATATAAAAGATCCCCAAAAGAGTTTTTTTTATACTTGTTCAATATATATCTGCTTTGACTCGAATGAATGTTCTGAAGAAACCTCAATTAAGTTATGTTATGGAAAAAGAGGATTCTTGCGTTTTTGCCCTCCTGCTGAGAAAGCATTCCGGCTCATTTCTTAAAATACTTCAATTGGTACACGCAAGAAATAGGCCAATTCAGCAGCCTTTTGTTCCATTTCCCGTGGAGTAAAATTCTCATCAGTACGAGTCAATGGAATGGCTCCCTGGCCTCTGATATCCATATAAAGGACACGACGAGCATAAATACCTTCTTTAACTTCTATTCTGACGGACTGAATATCTTTTATAAGAAATTGGAGGAAGACCCGACGATTTTTTCCAGGAAATCCCCAACGAAAGATACAAACTATTCCGTCTTTTCTATCAAATCGATCATAACCACTACCTACATTCCACGAAATTGTGCACCACAAATAGGAGCTGATAAAAAGACCCGCGATCCCATAGAAAGACATCACAATTCCTTGTGGAAAAAAAAGGATTTCCTGAGACGGAAATAAAGATATCAAATTTCTACCAAGATAACTTGAGGTTCCAACCAACAAGAATCCTAATGAACCTAAAAAAAGGATAACAGCCCAGCAGAAATTACTTGTTTTTCGAGCCCCCGTTATAGGTTCTATCCATATATGTTCTGATCGACAACTCATACTTGATCCAGTTGATTTTTTTGGAATTGAGAGAATACCCCAAATGAATTTGACTTTAGTCCTTTTGTTTCCGAAGTAACTCGCATCAACTAGCACTAGTTTGATGTGACCCTTTAGGAGTAATTCATTAAATTCGTTAGATCTAAACTAATAACATACCCTTCGTATGATCTCACTAAAGATAGCCAAATAGATAGACCAACTTTACAGTTCGGCTATCCGTCGATTCGGGTCTATTTGAAAATAGCTAAAATCCATTGACCCCTATAGCATTTTCTGGAGACATAAGAGTTTTTCGGCGGAAACCGCTTATACCATATTTTGCTAAATGGATATCTGTGTTATGATACAAACGTCAGTTTTGAAAAAAAAAATAGATGAGATTTTGTGCCATCGGCTCTAAACAATCTTGTTTTTTTGAACATGAAGAAATAAAGAAGCCATTGCGATTGCCGGAAATACTAGGCCTACTAAAGGCACCAAAACAGAGGGAAAGTTAAGAGTTGTCATAGAATGGGTACCTCGATTTACTATTTGTACCTGTTATTATTATTTATATTTTATATTTATAATATAAAGATATCTTATTATATATAAAGATATCTTATTATAATTTGATAATTCTAAATTGGAATTATTATTATTACTTAATATCTATTAAGTATAAATCTAAGTATCTATCTAAGTGAGTATATAATGTAGTTTTTCATTTTTCTACATGAAAGATTTGAAAGGATATGGATGAGATATTATTTTGTTCATTTTTTGCTCTTGTCTTCGAATTTCATTTAATAAGAAAAAAGTTTCTTAAAAATTAATTAGATTATATTTATAAATTTAGAATTAGATTCTATTTATATTGAATATATTTATATTGAATATATTGAAGGGTTTGTTAGAATCCCATCCAGCAGGGATTCTTAGTCAAAATAGGATTATCGTAAGATATAGAAAAAGAAAAAATTCTATATTTTATAGATTTTCCTTATATTCCTTATATATGACGAGAAGAGTATATTTTTTTGATTTGCCTAATTTCACGAAAATAATAATTAATAAGAATTTCATCTTTTATGTTGTTAATAGAGGTGATCAATAATCAGGAATATAGAAAAAGGGGCGGATTTTCTGTGACTTTTGATTCTTTATATAATTAAATCTTATATCAACAAAGAAAACCCCATTCGTCTAATTTTGACTTGGATTCCGATAAACTAATTACTTGTTTGCTCAACATAATTGAACTTAATGTTCTAATTTTGATTCAAAGGAAAGAAAGTGTGGAGTTGAAATAACTCACTAAGAACGCTTTTTAAAGGATTACGTGGTACGATTAGATCGAATAAGCCCTTCTGGAATAAATACTCAGCCGCTTGTGAACCGTCGGGTACTGTTTTATTCAATGTTTGTTCAATTACTCTTTTACCCGCAAAGGCAATGTAGGCATTGGGTTCGGCAATAATGATATCCCCCAACATACCAAAACTAGCTGTCACCCCACCGGTAGTAGGAGATGTAAGAATTGGTACATAGAATAACTTTTGATTTGATTGATAATCATATAAAGCAGACGATATTTTAGCCATTTGCATCAAGCTCAAACTTCCTTCTTGCATGCGTGCCCCTCCGGAAGCACACACTATAATAAGAGGTAGAACTTCTTTAGTAGCGTATTCAATCAAACGGGTAATCTTCTCCCCGACTACGGATCCCATACTACCCCCCATAAACTGAAAATCCATAACCCCAATTGCTACGGTAATACCGTTTAGTTCCCCTCTGCCTGTTTGAACAGCCTCGGTTAATCCTGTCTTTCTTTGATAAGAATCGATACGATTTTTATAAGGCTCCTCCTCCGAATGAAATTCAATAGGATCCAGAGAGACCATGTCTTCATCCATAGGCTCCCAAGTGCCCGGATCGATCAAAAGTTCGATTCTATCTGAACTACTCATTTTCAAATGATATCCACATTGTTCACAAAGATGCATTTTTGATTTAAAAAATTTCTTATAATTTAATCCATAACAATTTTCACATTGAACCCACAAATGCTGGTATTGTTGAGTTACACCCAGATTAGTAGAACTTTCTGGTATAGTTTCATCACTCGTTATGGTATCCTCGTTTTGACTACTATTTCCACTTTTACCACAAATGGAACTAGAAATGTAATTGTTACTGGAATTGTCACTACCACTTACAACGTAACTATCAATACAGATTTGGGACTCAAGATAACTGTCAATGCAACTATTAATGTGATTATTCCAAGTATACTGAGTATCATCCATGTAACGATCGTGGTCGGGATTCTTAATCTTAGATCCATTATTCAGATAACTAGAATTCCGATAAAAAGAACTTTCTAGTTCACTACAAAAAGGATGATCATTGACAATCTCAAAAATATGATTTTCAATATCAAAATATATAGAATAACTGTCCCCAGTACTATCTTTCACTAAAAAAGTATCATCATAAAAAAAATTCCGAATGTCCTTGACGCCAAAAAAAAGATCAACATTAATTTTTTTATCCGTATCATTTCTAGTCGGATCTTTACTTTCACTGGCATTTTCAATAGGACCAAG